TTAATTAATATCTCTGGTCTCTTGACTCACCCCTTTTCTTTAATCCACAGAATATCAAATTGAGATAGCTGCTTGCGTTAGGGAAGCCTTTTCAGCGTAATTAATTTAACCTAACAAAAACGGAATCACGCTCTGTAGGACTTGAACCTACGACATTGGGTTTTGGAGACCCACGTTCTACCGAACTGAACTAAGAGCGCTTTCTTATCATAATAAGGTTTCTTTTTTTTTTTTTTTTAACCCTAATACATCTTACATACATAATCTTTCATTTTATCATACTATAAAAATGAAAGATTATGTATGTCCAATTTAATCTTAATCGGTCTCAATTGATCCCTTGGTACTGCTCAGAGGAGAAGTCATAGGTAGGGATGACAGGATTTGAACCTGTGACATTTTGTACCCAAAACAAACGCGCTACCAAGCTGCGCTACATCCCTTTCAATTGGTCTACAGTGTCATTGTAGAGAATTCCTGCCCTGTTTTCCATATCATTTTTTTCATTGATATATTCATTTATCTTGCCCTTTCTTCTTTTTGGTCTCCTAGCATATACCACTATACCACATATAATAAAAAAGGAAAATGCATTGTTTTTTGAAATGCTCAAGAAAGGGGCTTTTTTTTTAAGAAAGGGCAAATATTTTCTACGGAATTGTTATCCATTTAGAGATTCTGCGTACAAATACAAGTGGTCCTTAATCCTTAACTGCAACTATCTAGATATCTGATCATATATGTATTAGCCTTATGTATTACAATACAATAAAGAAGAAAGAAGGAGGATTTTCAATGCGAGATCTAAAAACATATTTATCTGTGGCACCAGTACTAAGTACTATATGGTTCGGATCTTTAGCAGGTCTATTGATAGAGATCAATCGTTTATTCCCAGATGCGCTGACATTTCCTTTTTTTTAATTCTAGTTATTGCCGTGGAAGGGTTTGAATAAGATTAGCGATACAATTCTATATCCGAAACTACATCTCACCCCCTTTTTCTCTTTTTTCCCTTTTTAGAATTCCAAGAAGGGATGAAAGAGAAAGAATAAACGTTGATTCAATCGCAACTAAAATAGGGTAATTGAATCAAATTACTAGAGTGAAAAAGGAAAAGGAAATGCCGGTCTAGGGCAAGAGTATCATACAAGATCCTTAACAAAATCTAATACAATTAGATTATAAATATAGTTAATTGTATTACTTATTAATTACTATCTATTGATTTCAACGAAATCTTTTCTAATTTGGTTTCGTTCTAATTTTTTCTTTTTTTGTTTAGTTAAAAAATATAGAAGAGTTGAGTGAATCAAAAATCCAAAGGAGTTTCATGGCCAAGAGTAAAGATGTACGGGTAACGATTATTTTGGAATGTATCAGTTGTGTTCGAAACAGTGTTAATAAAGACTCAAGGGGTATTTCCAGATATATTACACAAAAGAATCGACATAATACACCTAGTCGATTGGAATTGAGAAAATTCTGCCCCTGTTGTTCCAAACATACGACTCATGGGGAGATAAAAAAATAAAAGGAACAGTCAAAATGACATATTATAATATCTAAATATAGATTCTAATCTAAATAAACCCATATATAAACAAACCAAATCCTATTTTTTAATTCGAATTTATTTTAAATCCGACCGAAATAGGATTTCGGGAAAAGGAATAAACAAACCATGGATAAATCCAAGCGACCCTTTCTTAAATCGAAGCGAGCTTTTCGTAGGCGTTTGCCCCCGATCCAATCGGGGGATCGAATTGACTATAGAAACATGAGTTTAATTAGTCGATTTATTAGTGAACAAGGAAAAATATTGTCAAGACGCGTAAATAAATTGACCTTGAAGCAACAACGATTAATTACTATTGCTATAAAACAAGCTCGTATTTTATCTTTGTTACCTTTTCTTAATAACGAGAAACAGTTTGAAAGAACCGAGTCGACTGCTCAAACAATAGGTCTTAGGACTAGAAATAAATAGGTTTAGCTTACTTTTCAATCGAAGCAAAATTCCAATTCGAGCTAAAACTTGATTGGTGTTGTGTTCGAAACATAGGATAATACAGATTTGATTCGTGTGTCATAAGAAAAAAAGCCGCGGGAAAGAAAAAATCATTTTTTATTGAATTCTTTTGTTCATTTTGACAACTTTGTCTTAATCTTATCCTATTTTATACTCTATCTTCCCGGAGTTGATTCTCCGGGGAATTCCAGTCAAATTACTCCAATGGATCCAATATTTCATTGGAAATCATATAAAGACAATTCTTATTTAATATAGCTATTTGTGCAAGTATTTTACGATTTAGAAGCAATTGACTTTTGTACAGATCATTTATTAGTCTACTATAACTACAGGATACTCCTTTCTTGCGAATTACTGCATTTATCCGAGTAATCCATAACCGACGAAAATCTCTCTTTTTCTTATCTCGATCACGATGAGCCGAAATTAAAGCTCGTATTTTCTGTTGAGTAATAGTTCGAGTAAGTCTTGAATGAGCCCCTCGAAAACTTGATGCAAATAAACGAATTTTGTTTCTACGTCTCCGAGCTATATATCCTCGTCTAATTCTAGTCATTGAATAAATGAAACTTTGATGAATAACTAATTGAGTTGCTGGCTCTCAGTTATTCTTTTTCCCCTTACTGATTTAGTTATAACAAAACGGATTCTTCGGATATATAAAATCAAAATTCCAATGACTTTTGCTACTATAACCTTCCCAACCACAATTTTTTCTTATTTCGAAGTGAACTGTCTAAAAATAAGAAATTCATTGATATCTAGTATCCATAACATAGTCAAATAGAGATATATAAAGTAAATATAAAAAGAATAGAGTGGTTCCATCGTTTCTATGGTTACTTCTTAAACGGTGAGGTCCTCTCTATACACCGGAGCCTTTTCCTTCATTTAATGAATCGTACTTTTTTTGGTAACTTGTACAGTTCACACCATTGTGTGGCTCTACCCATGAATTATCTAGTAATAGGTCTTTCACAATGAGATCTACCTATACAGTAACGGTATTTAATTCTGAAAGTTAGCTAGGTAGCTGATCCTGTTAGGCCGTTCTTGGAAGTCTATAATTTATTCTTCTTAAATAATAAATAGGGTTTCCCCCGCGTAATGAATAACCATTTGTTACCAATGGGGAATTGCTTCTCAGCTTATTGAATTTGCACCAACGGAAACCATAAATTTCATACGCAATAGGGGAATAGAATAGATTTTTTTTCGCCATTGAATTGAAAAATATCGTTTTATTCTATTTATTTATTGGTACTGATCATTCATACGGGTTGCTACTGGTTGTTATTGGTTCCTTTCTTTTGTTCCAGCCCATGACATGATCTGAACGAGTCGCACATACACCCTAGTACATGTTCCTCGGCGCTGAGGACATCCCCTAAGGGCGGGGGATTTCGTGACATTTCGTATTGGCTGTCTTGTGTTTCTAATAAGTTGTTTAATAGTTGGCATGCTGAATTGTATACAGACTGAGCTGGTTTAGATCGCTCCTAACCGGATGCTTATGAATTCTTTCTATTTAATATAATAGAATATTAAAAGAAGATTAAACCGGGTAAGACGATAAATAACACCCTCGATCAAATCACGGATTTATGCGAAATCTTTGATATTTTCATCCAACTGCTACAAGATCCACAATTCCGTGAGCTTGGGCTTCTGTTGCTGACATAAAAACATCTCGTTCCATGTCTTCGGATACAACCCAAAAAGATTTACCTGTTCTTTGGACATAAACCATTGTGATGGTTTCGCGCAGGTTCAGTAGTTCTTCCGCTTCCAGGATAAATTCTCCCGTTTGGGACTCATAAAAAGAACTTGCAGGTTGATGGATCATTACCCTGATGATATAACATACAAAAGGGTTTCGCAGAATGGGGTAAAGAGAAAGAGACTAACAAGAAAAAATAGAACCGTACAGGCATCTTTTGCGTATTGCATACGGCTCACGAATGGAATTTCCTGTCGAAGCTAAAATAGGATTTCTCATACCAGATCGAAAAAAGGTCCAATTACCACCCTTCTTTTTGGAGGAGTTCAAAATACTATGATGGTTCCGTTGCTTTATATATTTATTATGTCTGTAATTCAGCAATCCCAAAGTTTCTTTTTGAGCCGATCAAATAAAATACGGAAAACTGTTTCATAACATAAATATAAATATTATTCAGAGCTTTATCGGTGTGAAAAAAGTTTGTGACACTGAGATTCCGATAGATCAAATCGGAAATACTTAGTATTTCATACTGCCCTTTCGATACATAATTGAATGTTTTGAGAAACAAATTTTATCATATCGAATTCGAAGTGCCATGCTATTATTACTCAAGATTCTTATTTCATATGGCGAAGGCATAGACTTCTTTTTTTATCTCAAATAAAAAACTCATTGGCGCCAAGCGTGAGGGAATGCTAGACGTTTGGTAATTGCTCCCCCGACCAGGACAAAGGATCCCATTGAAGCGGCTAATCCCATGCATATTGTATGTACATCTGGTGGCACAAATTGCATGGTATCATAAACAGCTATTCCGGGTATTACCCATCCACCGGGAGAGTTTATAAACACATAAAGCTCTCTGTTACGATCCTCTATAGTGAGATATACCAAAAGACCAATAATTTGATTCGCGAGCTCATTATCAACCTCTTGGCCTAAAAAAAGCAATCTTTCTCGATAAAGTCGGTTGATTAGGAGAAAATTGTATCCCTTAGGAACCGTACATGCACCTTTTAATGCATACGGGTCAAAAGACTCGTGAAAAAAAGACTCAATTATAGATTTTGGCTCCTGCTCTTTTTTTAAAAGCAAAATTTTTCTAACGAAAGAGCTTTTCTTCTATTTTTTATTGTAAGAAAGAAAAGTTTGGAACCCTTTCACTAGAATTTCATTCTAATATTCTAATATATAATATAAAAAAATTTCATTAAACCCGTTGAATTAACTTCTCAATTGATGTATTCTTTCATCGAGATACACCCTCAATCACGATGTCATTTTCTTGTTCCTGAATGGGCCTCTTGAATTCTTTTAGGTTTATGCTCTGCTCCAGGTAAAGATAGGCCCAATTGTTATTTGCACATATAGGACAAATGTACCTACTACCATTTCTTTTTGCTACAATGAATCCATTTCATGTCTTCGGCCAAATTTTCGACGCATTCATCTTGTTTTACTCAATTAATTAATAGGGATCATTCCTATTTTTTAGTATAGGAAAAAAGAGAATTTCTAATGAGGTATCAATTAATAACCTAGTCAAATATATAATATGGTAATACAAAATATGGTAATACAAAATTTAGAATTAGAAATAGACACAGCAATCGTTGGTATATTACTAAGTTGGGTTTGTTCTAAACGGAGCCTGGATAATTTGATTGGTCTAACCAAGTCAACCATAAATTATTCTAATTGATAATATTAATCTGGATTCCCCTAAAATGGATCTAATTTCACTTCACGCTCCAATTTTTTGATAATCTTTCTTGGGCGAATCAGAGGATATCTCGATCGGGGGAGAGAATGGGGAAATCCCACATGACCCAATATATCTGACAAGTCGCACTATATGTCAACCCAAGATGCATCTTCCTCTCCAGGACTTCGAAAAGGTACTTTTGGAACACCAATAGGCATTAAATGAAAAAAATGAAGTAATCTATTTTACTTTGATGTGAAAACGTAATAGTGGGTTTAGTTTATTGTCCTCAGAATATTGGTCTTTAGCATATCATTTTTTATCTATAGATTGGAGAAGCTCTTTGATAAAGGAAGTCAGAATGACTAACGACAAATTATTCTAAATATACCCTTCGAATGATGAACAAGTAGGGATCCATTTGCTCATACAAAATGGTTCAACCACCCATTGCGTATTGATACTTATCGGGTATAGAATAGATCTGCTTCTCTTTGTTCCTAATAAACAGAATTGTTCCATTATTACCAATAAAATAGAACAAATAGTAATCCTTACTTCACGATAATTCACTGAAAGGGGAGGCCCCTATCATCATTTTTCCAATGCAATAAAGTTACATAGTGTCTATTTTTCTTTCATAAAGGGGTATTTCCATGGGTTTGCCTTGGTATCGTGTTCATACCGTCGTATTGAATGATCCTGGTCGGTTGCTTGCTGTCCATATAATGCATACGGCTCTGGTTGCTGGTTGGGCCGGTTCAATGGCGTTATATGAATTAGCAGTTTTTGATCCTTCTGACCCCGTTCTTGATCCAATGTGGAGACAAGGTATGTTTGTTATACCTTTCATGACGCGTTTAGGAATAACTAATTCATGGGGCGGGTGGAGTATTACAGGAGGAACTGTAACAAATCCAGGTATTTGGAGTTACGAAGGAGTGGCCGGGGCACATATTGGGTTTTCAGGGTTGTGCTTCTTAGCAGCTATTTGGCATTGGGTATATTGGGATCTCGAAATATTTTCTGATGAACGTACCGGAAAACCTTCTTTGGATTTGCCCAAGATCTTTGGAATTCATTTATTTCTTTCAGGGGTGGCATGCTTTGGTTTTGGCGTATTTCATGTAACAGGTTTGTATGGTCCTGGAATATGGGTGTCCGATCCTTATGGATTAACTGGAAAAGTACAATCGGTAAACCCAGCATGGGGCGTGGAAGGTTTTGATCCTTTCGTTCCGGGAGGAATAGCCTCTCATCATATTGCAGCAGGCACTTTGGGCATATTAGCGGGCCTATTCCATCTTAGTGTCCGTCCGCCCCAACGTCTATACAAAGGATTACGTATGGGTAATATTGAAACTGTCCTTTCCAGTAGTATCGCTGCTGTCTTTTTTGCTGCTTTTGTTGTTGCGGGAACTATGTGGTATGGTTCGGCAACTACCCCAATCGAATTATTTGGTCCTACTCGTTATCAATGGGATCAGGGATACTTCCAGCAAGAAATATATCGAAGAGTCAGTGCTGGGCTAGCCGAAAATCAAAGTTTAACAGAAGCTTGGTCTAAAATTCCTGAAAAATTAGCTTTTTATGATTACATCGGCAATAATCCGGCAAAAGGGGGATTATTCAGAGCCGGATCGATGGACAGTGGGGATGGAATAGCTGTTGGATGGTTAGGCCACCCCATCTTTAGAGATAAAGAAGGACGTGAACTTTTTGTACGTCGTATGCCTACGTTTTTTGAAACATTTCCCGTTGTTTTGGTAGATGGAGACGGAATTGTTAGAGCCGACGTTCCTTTTAGAAGGGCAGAATCGAAGTATAGTGTTGAACAAGTAGGTGTAACTGTTGAGTTCTATGGCGGCGAACTTAACGGAGTTAGTTACAGCGATCCCGCTACTGTGAAAAAATATGCGAGACGCGCTCAATTGGGTGAAATTTTTGAATTAGATCGTGCTACTTTGAAATCTGATGGGGTTTTTCGTAGCAGTCCACGAGGTTGGTTTACTTTTGGACATGCGTCGTTTGCTCTGCTCTTCTTTTTCGGACACATTTGGCATGGTGCTAGAACCCTGTTTAGAGATGTTTTTGCAGGTATTGACCCAGATTTGGATTCACAAGTCGAATTTGGAGCATTCCAAAAACTAGGAGATCCGACTACAAGAAAACAAGCCGTTTGATAGAACATTGCTGGGATATCTTTTGCTTCTTTAGTTACTTTTTTTACCTAAGGTATTAGAGAAATCCTAATTTGAATCACTGCCATTTCTTTGACTCTTGTTTTTTCTTTATCCGGGAGATGATTCAAAATAAACAGGTATGAAAGTTATAATTGTAAACCACGATCGAACCTATGGAAGCATTGGTTTATACATTCCTCTTAGTCTCGACTCTCGGGATAATCTTTTTCGCTATCTTTTTTCGAGAACCGCCGAAAGTTCCAACTAAGAAATGATTTTTCATTATCTCAATTGAAGTAATGAGCCGCCACAGTTTGGGAGGCTCATTACTTCAATTCGATTAGTCTCCGTGTTCCTCGAATGGATCTCGTAGTTGTTGAGCGGGTTGCCCAAAAGCGGTATATAAGGCGTACCCAGTAAAACTTACAAGTAAACCAGATACAGAGATGGCGACTAGGGTTGCTGTTTCCATTATTGTAGAATTTCAAGATCACAATGAATCTATGATAAGATTGTTTATTTACAACAGAATAGTATACAAAGTCAACAGATCTCAATTATTACAATAAGATTTATGGCTACACAAACCGTTGAGGAACGCTCAAAAGCACGTCCAAAACAAACAGGTCTAGGGGGGTTGTTGAAACCGTTGAATTCGGAATATGGTAAAGTAGCTCCTGGATGGGGAACTACCCCTTTGATGGGTGTTGCAATGGCTCTTTTTACAATATTCTTATCTATTATTTTGGAGATTTATAATTCTTCCGTTTTACTGGACGGAATTTCAATGAATTAGATCCACAAGAATCATTATAAGTCTCGGCTTTTCAATATAAAGTGACTAATTTAGGGCTCAGATTTCTACCCCATTTTATTTTGGTAGTTCGACCGCGGAATTTTTTTGTTTCTGTATTTCCGGAATATGAGTGTGTGACTTGTTAGAATTGATCCTAGTGCTAGTACAGAGAACCCATCTGTCATCTTGATAAAGATAGGTTTTTATCTCGTCGGATATTTATTCTAGTATTTGAAACACGAAATATATGAAATAAATTATGAATGAAATAGTAGAACTATGATTTATATTGAATAGTTCGACCCCGTGGCCGGTCTCCAAACCGTTTTCAAAGAAAAAGAAGCTAACAAATTCGAAATGAAAAGATTTTTCTTCTTTTAAACTCCTGTTTATGCTTATTTTAAGCACAGGACAAAAAAGTTTCTTTGCTTTGGAGTTTAAGTCATTATTATATTATCGCTATCAATTATCGATTCATTAAATAAGTGATGATCCCGTGGTTCTTACTCAGAGAAGCTTTGGGCTAAACTGTAAGTTTTTCTTGAGAATCATAATCATCGGGGGGTGTAGTATGAATCTGAGGTTTTAATTAATTCATAGGGTCTTAACAAGAGAATTCCTATCAAAAAAAAAAAAACCGAATTAGATACAAATCGAAATAATAATAAAAGAAAAAGAAATAGGGCACGAGAAGATTCAAAAGGCCTTTAACGATCACCATAAAGACAAATGAGCTAACTTGATGTTTTGGCACTATCAGCATAAAGAAGAGTTGTCGGATTTTTTTATTCTTTCGTCTCGTCAAAGAAGATTGAATCAAAAAAGAAAGGAATAAATTTCCAACTTTCTATTACAGACCCGTTGCAATCAACCTTTGTGTGCTTGTGCTTGAGCTGTATGAGATGAAATTCTCCTATACGGTTCTCGGAGGGGGAGTCCTCTTGGTTTACCTATCTCAATAAAGTGTATGATTGGTTCGAAGAACGTCTCGAGATTCAGGCGATTGCAGATGATATAACTAGTAAATATGTTCCTCCTCATGTCAACATATTTTATTGTCTAGGAGGAATTACGCTTACTTGTTTTTTAGTACAAGTAGCTACAGGATTTGCTATGACTTTTTACTACCGTCCAACTGTTACTGAGGCTTTTTCTTCTGTTCAATACATAATGACTGAAGCTAACTTTGGTTGGTTAATCCGATCGGTTCATCGATGGTCGGCAAGTATGATGGTCCTAATGATGATCCTGCACGTATTTCGTGTTTATCTAACCGGTGGGTTTAAAAGACCCCGCGAATTAACTTGGGTTACAGGTGTGGTTCTGGCTGTATTGACTGCATCTTTTGGTGTAACTGGTTATTCCTTACCTTGGGACCAAATAGGTTATTGGGCAGTCAAAATTGTAACAGGAGTACCTGACGCTATTCCTGTAATAGGATCCCCTTTAGTAGAGTTATTACGTGGAAGTGCAAGTGTGGGCCAATCCACTTTGACTCGGTTTTATAGTTTACACACTTTTGTCTTACCCCTTCTTACTGCCGTATTTATGTTAA